TGAATTTTATCGAAAAATATTCCACGATTTGCTGTCATGCTTCATCAAATCACATGAATCCATTTAGCAATACTGGAATTTCTATTCTTTATACTGAATTACATGAAATTTTACCTAATCCCGTGTATCAAATATTTATTAGTGTATGAAATACCTATTATGAAAAGAGAAAGAAATAATAGAATTTTATACTCAACTTCGAAGGAAGGAATTTGCAACAAAACAAACAGATAGAATCGAAATTCTAATCTAAAAAAGGATTGGAAAATTCTACTGGGATTTCAAGATTTTTTTTAGGAATATAAAAAAATGCATTTCATTTCTATCATTATTATGATATTACATATTCAAATTCAATTGGATACAAAAAAAAATCCATTCGGGATTGTCAAGAAACAAGAAAAGAGATATTTTGAAGTGAAGTATTTTGGGGAGAATATGATTAGAGTATGTAATGTGTAATGTAATAAGGCTTGTATTTTTGAAATATGCATCTATTTAACTCCAGCTATAGATCTGTCTCTAACTTTATTGCAGTCATATTTGTTCAGGATAACACATAACATGTCGTGTGAATTTTTACAAATTTTCTATTGAAAATTGTAAAAAAAAAGGAGAAGCGCCAGAATTTCTTGAAAATTCCGTTCCGTATAGTATCGGTATTCTATATCTATATAGATATATCTATATAGATATGGATAAGATACTCGATTAGATAATATCTGTGTAACAATTCAAATTTATATTCTAGGGTTTACATATATTGACAGTTGCTGTTATAATTGGAATGAACAAAGTTAAAAAAAAAAAAAAGCAATAGTGATTGGTTATGTATCAATTTTTATTTTCTGATCTCATTAAGAAAAAAACTATTTTATATTCAAATATTCAAGAATAATTCATAAATGAATAGTTAACGGTTGTGATTTGTCTCAAGATTGTTTTTCAATTTTTCAATAGAAAAAGGGGGAGTATTCTCATATACTTCATATCTATATTTTTCTATATTTTTATTGGCGGCATGGCCGAGTGGTAAGGCGGGGGACTGCAAATCCTTTTTCCCCAGTTCAAATCCGGGTGTCGCCTGATCGATAAGACACTTGAAATGAAAGATTATATTACGTTTTTTTAGAAAACTTTTTTTCCAACAGAAGCAAGCGAGGGAGGGAAAAGGAGTCTTGAGAATTGCGTTTGATTATCAATTCTAAGCATCAGTAGCTTTGTTTGTTCTAAAAAATGCTGTAAATATTTTCGTCTCGGATTCAAGGAAAGATTCTAGTAGTGAAAAGGAATCAATAATTTGAGAAATGATAGTTCTTTCACTACACAACTATTGTAGTGTCTGTCTCCTGACTGGGTCTTTTATTAGATTGGATAAGAATAAGTCGGATAGGGAATTCCATTTTGAGTTAGAGAAAAGGCAGAAGAAAAACCTTGTATACAGACTAATGTAAAGTTTATGAGTGCTTCCCCATTTTATCAATATTATTTAGATAAATTAGATTGAATAGCTTTAATTTAGCTAATTCGCTTTCATAATATCTAAAGGATTCTTTCGATTTTAATATTCTATATTCTAATCAAATGAAAAAGTTTTGATTCTAAAATCGAATAGAAAAGAGAAACAGTTTTTTTAGTTATTTTAGAAAACGAATCGGGAGACATTTAAGGGATTCTTTCAAATAGAAAGAAGAGTCTAAGTATGTAAATTCATCTGTCTTGATTCTTTTTTTATGAAATTCTTAAGGAAATGAGGGGATAAAAGAGAAATCTTATTATTCCCACCTGTTAGTAACATTCATTTACTTAGAACTTCCTATGATGTTTTTTTTATGCTTAATGTTTTCCGATTTGACTAAAAAGAATCAAAAAACTTTTTAGATGTTCTAATAGATAGAATGAATTCTTGTTTTTCGTCAATGATGTTAGCCCAGAATCTTTTTTTTGACTCTGTAACAGCAATTCCACTATTATAGTATTTTTAGCGAATAATACAAAAAAGATAATAGAAGAAAAAATTTGATAATGAAAGAGTTCCTTCATATTTATAGAGATAGGAGATAAAATTGACATGGATATAGTAAGTATTGCTTGGGCTGCTTTAATGGTAGTTTTTTCATTTTCCCTTTCCCTCGTAGTATGGGGAAGAAGTGGACTATAGGGATATTCAAAATTGAGTTAAGGGATCCAAGTAACCTTTTTGTTTTCTACCTGAGTTTTTGAATTTCTGAACTATTGAATGAAATCATTTATACTAATACTAATTAATTGAGTTCAAATAGAAAATCTCTCTTAATTTTAGGGTTCTATTAGATTCTAGTAGTGTAATGTATTCTATATATCTTATAGGAATTGAAAATACTCTTTCAATCAAACAAATATTTGAATTATTCCCATATTCATATTTTGAGAAAATCAAGGGAATCAAAAAGAAGAAGAAATGGATTCCTACTCCAATCAAATTCTTCTTCAAATTTCTATTTCGATGAACTGACGCTTAACCTGGTTATATATATATGGAAAATGGCGGACTGTGTAATCACCATTCCTGTTTTTTTACCCCCTTTTTATCATAAGATACCGGAATTGTTTGTAAAAAGAATCTGAAATAAAAAAAATTGGACGCAATTCTCAGATAGTAGAAATCAAATAGATTTCTACTATCTGGATTACGCTGAGTGTACGATCATTTTTTTAAATCATTCATAAAAATGAAGAAGTCATAGTTCAGTGAAATTAGTCACTTTTACTTACCGTTTTTACATAAATTATAAGTAAAAAAGCAGTCGGAACTAGAATAAACAGTGCAGTAGCAATAAATGCGAGAATATTTACTTCCATAATCTTTATTATGTTCTATTTCTCTTAAATTTCCAATAAAAAAAATTCGGGATTTAATCCCATAGAGATGATAAATCTTTCAACAATGGTATAAATTTGATTTTGATGATATCAAATCGGATCAATATCATGAATCACAAAATCTGAGCTATCAAATCAACTCATGAAATAGTATAACATAGGAAGATCTTTTATCCATACTAAAGAAAACAAAAAAACATTTCTTCTTGATGAAATTCCAAAATTACTTTCCTTCCTTTTTCGTCGAAACAAATGAAAAAGCAGGGGGGAGCCCCATTAGGAATCAAATTTTGTTTATCAATTTGATTCCCTACAAATACACAAAAAATGAATTGATGTCTTTTTTCTTTTTTTGGATTTGTATCCAACGGGATTGACGGGGCTCGAACCCGCAGCTTCCGCCTTGACAGGGCGGTGCTCTGACCAATTGAACTACAATCCCAGGGAAAGGGGTGTACTATATAAATAATAAAGATTTTTACGGACCGTTTCTGTCAAACCTTTTCTTTTTCTATTTCGGATTTGAACCATTTTGTTGTAAATGAAAAAAGCGTATTTTTGTATATATTGATATGTATATCGATCTCCACTTTAGTGAGATCGACACAAATTACTCGTAATCCGTTTGTTATTGACAAATCGATTGAAAATTGAATCAATGAAAAAAAAAAAGATTTTTTTTTCAATTTTTCCCTAGATTTTCTACTTACAGATCTTGACATGAATACAGATTATTAGCAAGATTCGAATTTGTGGAAGGAAATATGTAATACAGAAAAAAAAGACAAAACCTTAGATATGTTTAATATTTTGATTCTTCCGTATCAGAGCACATCAGTCATTTCCGGAGAACTATAAATGGGTTATAGAATAGTGGATCGGCAAATTCTTGGGCCGAGCTGGATTTGAACCAGCGTAGACATATTGCCAACGAATTTACAGTCCGTCCCCATTAACCGCTCGGGCATCGACCCAGCACAATAGGAAGAATACATTTCAGTTTTTATTGAAAATTCTTGATCAACTTCCTTTCGTAACACCCTACCCCCAGGGGAAGTCGAATCCCCGCTGCCTCCTTGAAAGAGAGATGTCCTGAACCACTAGACGATGGGGGCATACTTGCCCGACCGCCATTATACTACGTTCATAGTATGAACAGTTTTTTGCAATTGTCAATATAATGATTCGATCAAAAAAAAGATTTTTCGCTCTTTCATAATTCCATAGAAATTTTTTATTAATCATTTCTATTTCGAAATTTTTTTTATTCAAGTCATAATAAGAAAAAAAAAAATAAGTAATGTTCAAATAAAGAGAAAATTCTTTACGGGAATGATTGGTTTGTTGCAAAGGACGGGAGGTTCAAACTTCATTTCTGTCATTGATTACTAATACTAAGATTCGATAGGTAGATTTATATCTAAAACTAAGCCGGGAAAAAAAAACTTTGGAAATTGGGTAAGGTAAGAAGGATAGAGATCCGCAAGTTTTTGAAAAGAATTTTTCAATCAAAAAAAAAATAAAAATTTGCTTTAGGGACAGAACATATTGAATCCATTTTATCAATGATTCGATGAAATATTTGAATTTGTGAGTACATTTATGTATCAATCAAATGAATTTAGTGTTCTAATTAGAATGACTTCAAGAATCCATTTTGAAATGAAATAATGTATTCTTTTGATATTGATCAAATCCAATCTTAATCAATTCTTTTTTTTAACTATATTCTATTCACTAGGTAAATCATATTTTTTGTTCTTTGATGAGTCATTATGCAAATAATAGATATTGATGTACATTTATTCTAATCCCATTTATATCATTATATCATTTCATTTAGATAATTTATATCAATTGATAGAATAAGTATACTAAGTATACACAGTAACAAATAGATGTACTAGTCATGCTAGTTCCTTATTTAGGAATTGAAAGAAAAAGGGCCCTTTTAACTCAGTGGTAGAGTAACGCCATGGTAAGGCGTAAGTCATCGGTTCAAATCCGATAAGGGGCTTTTTACTTTTTTTTCAAAAGCAATAGTCTTTCTATTTTAAGGAAGAATAGAAAGATTCTTGCTATTTGGAAAAAGTTTCTATTTGTAATAAAAAAGAAAGTAATCGTAGATTTTCATTAGA